CGAATAGTCTTCAAGATTCTCTGTTTTCGATTATCTAATAAATCACTTAATGAAAGTAGATTCTCTTTCCATTCATTTTAAAACGTCTATGATCTCTTCCCGAACCAAACATGAATCTTTCGATTCATTTGGCTCTCACACCCAATTACTTATGGGAAATTTCCCTATCTTTTTTTTTTGTAATGAGCCTATCCTCTCTTCTCTATTTGTATTTCAAATATATTGAAAGATATTGAAATTGATTATTAATACAAGACCGGAATTTTTGGAGGACTCTTCTGAACAAAAAAATATTTGCCAGCAAAGTTGTTTTTTTTTTTTTTCTTCAAATCCAAAGAATTCTTATTAATTTATACATAGGTCATCGATTTCGCATTGTATGAAAAAGGTAATGAAATAAACATTTTTTTTTACTTTTCGCCGGAAAGAGGATTTAAACTATTTTATCGACATGAGTGTTCTAAATCGAAAAAAGAAATTCCAACGATTTTTTGAAACCATTTTTTGTATTAACATAGTGGTAGAAAGAATACTACACCGCGTCTAGATTTAAAGCTGCTTAGCTTTAACCATGGTAAAATGGTCCAAAGTTTTTGGTTGATAGAGAATCAAAGTGGATTTAACAACGAATCACGAAATGCTATGGTTCTCAAATATTTTTTCTTAATTTATTCAAGATTCAATTTTTTCAGAAGTAATTCGTGGGATCATACACTTTTTCCTAGTTATTTATAAAGAAATAAGTGCAGTTGGTTGGATCCAACCTATTCTTGAAATAAAACAACTCGCACACACTCCCTTTCCAAAAAAAACCAATACACCGAGCACTACACTTAGATTTATTGGATTTGTTGCTAAAATATCGGTATTAAACCCGAAACTTCCGGCGGATAGCCAATAACCCAAACAAAGGAAAGAATCGGTTATATTTTGCATATGATCTCCTCTTATGGATAGATTAATTATCTTTCTACGATTCCGAATTTTTTATAATTAGAATTCTTTAGAATATATATTATTATTGGTCGATCAATTGGATTGGAAGATTCTCCATAAGAATCATACTTATTAGAATTAGTTGTTTTAAACGCTTTCTAAAAATTTTCCGAATTTCAATTTAAATGGAAAGGAAAAAAGGGCATTGGACTAAAAAAAAAAGAGAAGGAATAAGGCAAGCGGTATGTTAATTTCTTACCCTTACCTTAAACCAGCCCTTCCCCTGCGTTCTTGTACGAACAAATAAAGAATTGTAGGAGTGAAATCACAATATTATAATTAGAAAAACAAGAGCAGCAAATCAAGTGCACGGAAAAAAGAATATCAATTTGTATTTTTCGATTTTCTTAGGGTTAAACAAAAGGATTCGCAAATAAAAGTGCTAATGCTACAACCAGCCCATAAATTGTTAAAGCTTCCATAAAAGCCAGACTAAGCAATAAAGTACCTCGTATTTTTCCCTCTGCCTCTGGTTGTCGCGCAATCCCTTCTACTGCTTGCCCTGCAGCGGTGCCTTGACCAACCCCAGGTCCAATAGAAGCAAGTCCTACAGCCAATCCAGCAGCAATAACGGAAGCGGCAGAAATCAGTGGATTCATGATAAGTTCCTCTCACCCCCCAAAAAAGGAAATAGTTAATGATATAATCAACCAACCAAATTATGACTTCATTTTTCAATTAATAAGATTAAGTCAGTCGAAGTAATTGAGAGTTAAAAAAAATGGAAATAAAAATAATATTTATTGAACTATCCGACCTACTCCGATATTCATTTTTTTTTATTCACGTAGGTCTTTTGTAGTTTTTGTGAACCCGTACAACTTTAGTTTTTATCTTACTTTCTAATTTAGAACCATTCTTTTTGAATTCTTCGTTCTTTTTCTTGATTTAATTGCTTTAGTCATTCATCAATATTTAATTCATAATTACAGATGAAACGGAAGGGTTTCGTTTTTTGAATCCCTATCAAATTTACAGTAGAAGGACAAATTTAGAAAACTATATTTATAGTTAGTTCATATATAACTAGTTATATATCTAATACCACATATACATGTATTTCTTCCATACCGTAAACCAATTCTTCGTGTCTTAGATTCGATTGGATTCAAGAATCATTCTTTGAAACTTAAAAAAAGTAGTTTTATAACTATTAGATTATATACACCTAGTTCGACTTCCTTCACTACTACTTTTTTTTTACAATTCCCCAGTAATCTTTTCTATTTTAATATCACTTAAAATCATATACTTATCTTATTTATATCTTATTGATTGCATTTTATCCTTTATAATATTAAAATAATATAAAATAAAAAGATTCCAAAACTTATTTTCTATATTTTTTTTTATGAATTTATGTTCTCTAAGTATAGTATTTTGAGTCGCACATACATTGTGGCGAGCTAAACTAAGAAAAAAAGATTATTTCGTAAATTTTTTAATGATGGCCTTCCATGGATTCACCTATATAAGCTGCAGCTAAAGTTGCAAAAATAAGGGCTTGAATACCGCTTGTAAATAATCCAAGAAACATGACAGGTATCGGAACTACTAAGGGAACTAAAGAAACAAGAACAACAACTACTAATTCATCAGCTAATATATTTCCGAAAAGTCGAAAACTTAGCGACAAGGGTTTTGTGAAATCTTCTAAGATGTTAATTGGTAGAAGGATTGGAGTTGGTTGGATGTATTTACCAAAATAAGATAATCCTTTTTTTGAAAGACCCGCATAGAAATATGCTACTGATGTAAGTAAAGCTAATGCAACAGTAGTATTTATATCATTTGTGGGTGCAGCTAACTCCCCATGAGGTAACTGTATAATTTTCCAAGGCAAAAGAGCCCCTGACCAATTCGAAACGAAAATAAATAGAAACATAGTTCCAATAAAGGGAACCCACGGACCATATTCTTCCCCAATTTGGGTTTTGCTTACATCTCGAATGAATTCAAGAACATATTCAAAGAAATTCTGACCGAAAGTGGGAATGGTTTGCGGATTTCTAACAACTAGAATGGCTGAAACTAATAAGATAGCAATTACAACCCAAGAAGTAATAAGTACTTGGGCATGCACTTGGAACCCCCCTAATTGCCAATATAGATGTTGACCTACTTCCACAGAAGATATATCGTATAATCGTTTTAATGTGTTGATGGAACATAATAGAATATTCATATTGCCCTGCCCTCGAAAAGAAATAGAACTTGAAAGAAATTATTTTGATTCAACCATCTCTCTTTTTTTTTTGTCTGCTTAAATCTTATATTTTGAATACTAACTAATCACATAATATTTCTGTTTTTTTCTTTTTGTTTTTTGCGCGATTTAGTAATTTAGTAAGAGTATAGTAACCGATTCTAAAAATCTATGAAATTCCCAACTGAATAATTTATTTTATTCTAAATTATTATTAATTAAGAATTTCGTATATAGCTAGAACGACCCTCACAAATTGCAAATACTAATTTGTTAAGAATTAATCGGATTGAGGCTATAGCATCATCATTAGCTGGAATCGAAATATCCGCGAGATCGGGGTCGCAATTTGTATCAATTAAACAAATCGTTGGAATTCCCAAAGTGATACATTCTCTGAGAGCGTTAAATTCCTCTTGTTGATCAACGATTATCACAATATCGGGTAATCCCGTCATATATTTAATGCCACCGAGATAGGTTTCCAAGTGAAATAATTGTCTCTTCAACATAGCGGTATCCTTTTTTGGAAGATTGTTGATTCTGCCCGTCTTTTGTTCCGTTCTCAAATCCCTGAACTTCCGAAGTCTTGTTTCTGTAGTATACCAATTGGTTAACATGCCGCCGAGCCATTTTTTATTAACATAATGACATCGAGCTTTTGTTGCAGCTCGTGCTATTGAATCAGCTGCTTTATTTTTTGTGCCAACAATTAAGAATTGTTTCCCCTTATTTGCTGCATTAAAAGCTAAATCACAAGCTTCTGATAAAAAGCGAGCGGTTCTAGTAAGATTTATAATATGAATACCTTTACGTTTTGTGGATATATAAGGTGCCATTCTAGGATTCCATTTACTAGTACCATGACCAAAATGAATTCCTGCTTCCATCATCTCTTCCAAAGTTATGTTCCAATATCTTTTTGTCATTGATCCCCACAAAAAAAAGAGACAGGGTGTCCTGAAATAGAAAAATAAGATTTTGTTCCAATGGAACCTTCTCTTCTATCGAAGACTGGCCGTTGATACATGGTCAGGCCATTCATTTTTTTTCCTTTTTTCTTTAGTCTCTTTTAAAGTTTAATCAAACGACCCCTCTTCTCTTAAAGGGGTGAATCTGTTTTTAGGAATCATTTAATCCTAGAAAATAATTGCTGTGACGTATCGCATAAATTCTTAAATAAATCCAAAAATTCTTAATTCTCTGTGGTGGAACAAAATATCTTTTATTTCTTCCTTGAATAAATTCTTTTTTTTTGTTTCCAGGGCAATCTTGGTATGTTGTCTTAGCTTTAAAGGGTGTATCACTTTTTTGAATCCGGTACCAACGGGTATCATTCCCCCCAAAACTACGTTCTCTTTTAGACCTTTCAACCAATCGATACGACCTCGGAGAGCTGCTTTTGCTAAAACTCTAGCAGTTTCTTGAAAACTCGCTTCGGATATGAAACTTTGGGTATTCAGAGATGTTTTTGTTATTCCAAATAATAGAGCTCGGTAATAAATTACTTCTTCCAAGGCACGCCCCGCTCGTTCAGCTCGCAACAATCCAATTAATTCGCTGGGTGAAAAAACATTAGACATTCCATCTTCTGAAACCAATACCTTTGATGTTATTTGACGTACAATAATTTCTATATGTCTATTATGTATGTGCACTCCTTGGGATCGGTAAACTTTTTGGATTTTATTAACCAAAGAAATTCGACTTTGGGCAATAGTTAGCTCAGCACCAATAAAAAATCCCCAGGGAATGCCGAGAATTTTTGTTATATCTTCGTTCCAAGCGTCAACTCTCTTTCCTAGGTTCATCGATATTGAATCAATCGAACGCACTTCTAATACCTGTTCCACTTTTGGAAGACCTTGTGTTATATCACCAGATCTCGATTTTTCATAAATAAATGTAACTAATACATCCCCTTCAAAAAGGATTTCTCCATAATGGCCATGAACTGTTGCTCCCGGAGTTGCCAAATAGGTATTAGCCGATCTTATTAATACAGAATCAATTTGAACAATCAAAACTTGCCCCGATTTTAGGTGTAGTCTACTTTTTGTTTGAGTTAAACATATATTTTCACAAATAAATTGCCCCAGGCTAATTATTGTAAACGTTTTTTCAAAATATTTATGATCATAATTATGATGGAGAAAATGCCAATTCAAACGGAATGGATTTAAAATGATGTTGCTGCATGGATTGAGCTTATAAATTATCTCGTTTTCGTCCATTAAAGAATATTTAAAAATTTGACAAGTTAAAGGAAACTTGTCAAGTTGCAAATTCTTATTCATCGAGATCTGATTATGAGTTATTAAGAGGTAAAATGAATAAGAATTTGCAACTTGAAGTGCTATTCCTAAAGGGCCTAATGAATTCTTAAGATCTTTCTTCATTTTTTTAACTATCTTTTTTAGCCTTAGCCCGTTGTGATATTTTACATTGCTTAATGGTCCTATTTGAAAACAATCAGATGATGACAACATTATCAAAGATCGGCATTCCGTATTTCTGTTCAACAACACACGAATAGTTCCATGATTTTGGATATGTGATTTTTTACTTTTTGCCTTGGAATAAATAGAAAAAAATGGATTGATTCGATCTGACTCATTATTCGAGATCCATTCTGAACCGGACGGGTCATTCCTTTTTCTGATATACGAAATATAGGATTTTGCTAAGTAAATTCTTAGGAAATATCCAATCAAACCATTTGTATTTACTTCAACAAAAGAAGCACGGGATTCTTCTATCGAAGAATTTTTTTTGTCTTGATCCCAATTCAATACTAAACAAGTCCGAACTAATTGAATGCTTGTGTCAGAAATTCTACGAATTGATTTTCCATTTCCATAAAGAATAAAATTGAGAACTTGAAGTTCCAAATTATCCCTTTCCTGGAACAGATCTTGAGGAAAAAGTTTTACTAAATTGATACTATTCGTTATTTCATATATAATTACGGGTCGAACAAAAAAAAAAAACTTTTTCTTTATAGTTGTGATCCATTGGACGTAGATCCAATTTTTTTTTTGTTTTGATTTCTTAGAATCTTTTTTTTTTAACCTTTCGGGTCGTATCAAAATGCCACTGTGTCGGTCTATCTTATCCATCTCTTCAGGAAAATGGATATTCCCCGAAAATATTTGTAATTCCATTTTTTTTTTTTTCTTCTCCATTCGCACCAATCCGCCTATTCGACTTCTTATATTGAAAGTGATTGGTGTATCGACTCCAATGATACTATTGTTCCTTACCATTATGGAAGAAGATTCGGGTAAAATATGCACTTCTTCGGGAATGAAAAATAATCGATCGACTTTGATTTGGTATTTTGGTTTAAATTCTTTTATTCCTTGATATTCAATTAAATCTTTTTTTTTGAAAGTAGGAGTAATTCCAATAGTCCTATATTTAGGAATTCCCGAACTTTTTATTCTGTATTGCGGATCGTCGAAATACCCAAGAATACTATTTTTACGAAAAATACCATTCAGGGGTATTTCAATCGAGATATCGGAAGAGGATATTAATTGTTTGTCTAGCTCTTGAATTAATTCGAATGGAAATGGAATGATGAATCTATTTCTTCGTCTCTTTGCCAATAAATCCAAAGTCGTGTGGGAAAAAGTAGGATGTATCAAATGAAAATGAGACATACATCTAATTGGATAAAATTCTGAATAATCTGGAATCCCACTTTCTTTTTTATCATAAGGGTTAGAACTAAACAATTTATGTCTTACTAGATCTTTTTTTAATTTTTTTTTTTTTAAAAAGGGGTTACAAATAGATCTTTTTCCAATAGAACGAGAGTAAATGTTTATTTGATCTTGGTCCTTGAAGAATGAAGAAGAGAGTGTACTACACCTGCATGACCTTCCTGATAATATCCATAAACGGCTTGTCTTTGGTAAGATATGTACATTACTAAATTCCAATTCAGATGAGTGGTATACATTAGTACTCCAATGCAATTCTCCCTGTGAGTTAGAATAAATATGTTTTCGAACTTTCTCCTTCCAATTCAAAGTGTATGTTCCCCCACGAATCTCAGCAATCACTTGTTCTGATTTTACATATTGATCATTTTGAACTAATAAAAAACTATTTGGTGGAATAGTCACATTATGAAGAATATTATCACTTTCAATAGTTACATACAAGTTTATATAGGATAAAAAAGCAGGATGCCCATGACGTGTACGCGTAGGATGAACAAAATTCTCATTAAATTGAATTTTTCCATTAGTTGGGGCTCGCACATGTTCTGCAGTACCCCCTGTGAATAC